GAATCCGTCATTTCAATCAAGTCAAGAAAAAAAACCAAACCTATGGGATGGAGATAAACAGATCCGTTTATCTACGATCAAATTATATTTGTTCAATACACTGTTGTCAATATCACTATGAATGTTGAAGATGAATCGTGAGAAAAGAATATAAAAAATACAATGGCAATGGCGAAAACAAAAAGAGTTAATTGATTAGTTTAATGAAAATCCAAATAATGAGAATCCAAATTAAAATGAAATTCAATATATTATATATAAATATATAAAATTGAATAGATAAATAATTAGATAAATAGAAAGAATTTAGAAATACTTGAAATAAATCTAAAAGCAAAAGGACTTGTACTGGATGTGCACTACATATACAAATAGATCAAAAAAAGGTGTAGGTGAAAAAAAAAATTAACGAAAAAAAAAATAGGAAGAAAGCTTGGGCTTATTCAATCAAGCAATATAAATAAAATACACAAGCTTAATGCCTTGTTTTGTTATTTGTTAATAGATTTCCAATGAAAAATACCCCAGTTGCAAGTACTGTAAATTTTTTATATTTCTAGATTCAATTATCAATTCTTACTTGATCTTTTTTATATACATCTTATATCAATAAAATTCTAGCAATAAAATCGATTTTTGTACTTATACGTATAGAACATGATATTCTATAGTAGCAACATTAAATAGGAATAATAATAATAAATAGGTATGAATAGAGAACCAAAAAAGAGGGGAAGAGTAAAGAAAAAAACTATATAGGAGTCTTCTACACCCCCTTTTTTGGTTCTATTACTTAATAGAATTTCGTTTGATTAAGACTAAGCTGCGTAAAAACCCCCGCCTTCTTTGAAATATCATGAACAGTTCCTGTAGGTTGAGCACCCTTGTCAAGGAAATATAGAATAGCAGAAACGTTTAAATGGGTTTGATTATTTATCGGATCATAAAAACCCACTTTCCGAAGATCTCTTCCTTCTCTTCGGGATCGAACATCAATTGCAACGATTCGATAAACGGCTCATTGGGATAGATATAAATGAACAATACCCCCCCTAGAAACGTATAAGAGGTTTTCTCCTCGTACGTCTCGAGAAAAAATGATTCGAAATTATTATGTATCGAATTAGAATGTCAAATATCAAATAGATATATAAAATCATCAAATCAATTTCCAGAGATTTAAGTCCTTCTTTTTTTCTTCTTTTTCGAAAAAGAAGAAAAAAAGAGCATTCATATTCTCATAACTCAAGTTGGATAACTTTCAAATAGCCTACAGCCTTAGGCATTTATTTCATTTTTTGAGCCGTCTCTAACCCCTTTGTTGTTTGTCTCCTTTCGAATCTATTTTTGGAGTCTCGATTCTGATCTAATTCTTGAGACAATTGAAAAGTTATTTCCTTGTTCCAGGATCCTTTATCTTTGCCTTGAATCCCTGGGTTTAGACATTACTTCGGTGATCTTTAATCTTTTAAAAAATGGAAGCAACAAACCCCTTTTTGTGATTTCTTTCTATGAAAGAATCATATGAACAATTGATTCCTGCATGATACACTTTTGATCGAAATAGTTTTACCAATTCAAAAAGATTTTCTTTTTGCATTAAAAAATTGTTCGAATCGGATCCTTTCGATTTCTATATCAAAAATATACTTACGAAGTTTGTTCCAACGTATTGATTGGTATTAACCCTAGACCCTTGCCCCTGAGAAATGAATAAATACTTTCTACTCGAGCTCCATCATGTACTATTTATATTACAACCCAACAAAAAAGCGAGGGTTGTAGTAGAACCGAACAAAGGATGTCGAGCCAGGAGCCGATTCATTCCTAGATAATAGAAAATAGAAAATGGTGGATGGAAAAAAAAATCCACAGCTGATCATGTCCTTCAAGTCGCACGTTGCTTTCTACCACATCGTTTCAAACGAAGTTTTACCATAACATTTCTCTAGTTTCGAACCAGTATGGAATTGATTCAATTATGGAATCATGAATAGTCATTGCGTCGGTCAATACACAGTACTTTTGATTTATATATAAAAGGAATAAGTAATTTAAGCCTCAATTAGGAAGAACAAAGGCTCAATTCAACTTAACCCTCTATTTTTTATTGTTTTACTGTATGACTGCAATAGTTTTTTTATTTCTAAATAACAAGAATCAAAAAAATTGGAATCTGCGTTGCATCTTCAAATGATTCGATAGAATAGATTCAACAATCTTACACGTCTTCGAGTCCCAAGGACCCGTAAAAAAACATTCAAATTATTTAAAAAAATTTCCTACCCCGACATCACAATTTCAATAAAGTTTTACTAAAGATTATATTTGATCATCATAAGAGAGATAAATCCATATCGAGGATTTCCGTATCTATCAGATTAGACTGAACAATTTTCATTGGAAGGAATTATTGATATTCGATGTTAAATATTTAAGAGTAAGGTAAGGGCTCATAAATCCTTTTCAAAAAAAGCGAAAGAACGCTATCAATGAAATAGAGAGATAGCAATCCATACATAGAAAGATTTCCTCAATTTATGCGTAGTTTCTTTTGGTTGAACTTAAGGTTGACTAATCTTTCCCTAAAATTGAAAATGAAAATAAAGAATAAAGTAAATAAGATGTATGAATCATCCCCGTCTCAATTGTTATTACATAGATTTAAATTATTCATTAGAGACAAATACAAAATACCTAAAAATCAAAATTAAGGGTTAAAGAAAATCTATTAACCATTAAATAGGGAACTTGATTATTTGGTAATGAAATTTGAACAGATATAGATATTCAAATTGATACCTTCCATCGCTCATTAACTCTTATCTACCCTCACTCTCAATTTATTCCGGGGGGATAATGAATCATAAATAAAAAGGATCCTTTTTTCTGGGATGCTAGACTATTTTGTCTAAAATACAAAGCCAAAAAGATTCAGATTAAGTCATTAATTAGTCTTAAGAGACTTAATCCCATTGATTGAATTCAATCAGTAACAATAATACCCTCTTGTTTAGAATTCAGAAATAAAAGGAGAATAATTGAGCTGTCTTATTAAAAAAAGATCAGGAATATAGAGGCTTTCACATTTCGATTTAGAATGTATCCTTGAAAAATCAACTAGATATGGCACGTAAGACTTTTCTAAGCAACTAACTTAAATACGAAAGTGAAAAGGGAAGGCATAAACTAAAAGGCTCATCAGACTTTTTTTGACTTCAACCTCTTGGGATCTATGTTCCTATCTTACCTGGATCAAAAATAGATTCTGTTATGTTTTCGTATTATTCGAACTCGATTCCATTTTTGAAAAAAGAGCAAGATTCAGAGAAAAAATTTTTAAAATTAGAAGCAAGAAATAAATTTTATCAAAACCAAAATTAGACTCTTAAATAGTACATAAGTAAATAAAACCAAAAACAAAAAGAGAATTTTGATCCTGATATCTGATATATATTAGAGTCCACTCTGGGACGGAAGGATTCGAACCTCCGAATAGCGGGACCAAAACCCGTTGCCTTACCACTTGGCCACGCCCCATTTCAATTTCTATTCAATACTAATAAACAGTAATATTGATATTAGTTGTTCGTCAATTCCAGTGAAAATCCCTACGGAATAAATTCGATTCTTGTTTTAGTATTAGGGTTTTGACACATGTAGCTGTCGAATTAAACTCAATTTATTGATCATTTTATAGAATTCAATTAAGATATTGTATGAAAGTATGATTTCTTCTATTCTCTTGTGAGAATAGAAGGATTTTTGTTTTGATTGGTTCGGTTCAAAGAAGTATTTTTTTGTCTACCTGACTTCCTTTTCTTAATTTTTAACTTCTATCAATAACATATTAATAACTCAATCAAAATACAACTATCTCCAAGAAAAAAATAAAAATGTTTGTTATGCCTAATATCTTTAGTTTGATTTATATCTGTTTTAATTCTGCCCTTTATTCCAGTAGTTTTTTATTCGCCAAATTGCCCGAGGCCTACGCTTTTTTGAATCCAATTGTAGATGTTATGCCAGTAATACCTCTTTTCTTTTTTCTCTTAGCCTTTGTTTGGCAAGCTGCTGTAAGTTTTCGATGAGATCTTTAATACTATCCTAGAAAAATTCATAATTTATTCGAGTTCGAGAAAAAAAATTTTACCAATTGATAAGATCAGATAAGTCTTACAATATGAATGAACTCTCAATTCAAACGGTGAAATTCTTGAGTAGCCACGATAAATTTGGATCCCGCGATTTCCCGATTCTTACTTTTTTTTTTCACTGAAACTCCCTATCTCGAGTCCGCCACAATATCGAATTCTAATTGTGTGAATTTCTGAAAACTCTTTTCTATTTCTCGAAATTCGAAAACCGTTTCATTTCTTGGTGCCAAACTAGGACCCATAGTTCATAGTATAAAAATAGAGAATCTATTTTCTTTTTCCCAGAAAAACAGATTTGGAGATTGTGTAATGCTTACTCTCAAACTCTTTGTTTACACCGTAGTGATATTCTTTGTTTCTCTCTTCATCTTCGGATTCCTATCTAATGATCCAGGACGTAATCCTAGACGTGAAGAATAAAAAATAAGAAGGTTTTCCTTGCTTTATTCGCTTCTTAGAAATGCTCTTAGGATTTTTTTCTATTCCACATCTTTAACTATAACTATTAAAAAAAAAACAAAAAGGTTCACTAAATTCAAATTTGAAAGATACCAAGCCATTGCCGGAAACGGAAAGAGAGGGATTCGAACCCTCGGTACGAATAACCCGTACAACGGATTAGCAATCCGACGCTTTAATCCACTCAGCCATCTCTCCTAATTGAACAAAAGACAAATTACTATGTTACATTACACAAAAAAAAAATAATGTTTAAAAAAAGCCCTTCTTTACTTTATTTATTATATTTATATAAATTTCTTATATAAATTATAAGATAGCTTATAGAGATTCGTTTTTGATTCGATTTTGTATTATATAGATAGATACAACTTTTATCAGCAA